GTAATCGTAGCTTAAAGGAAAGCGTGGCGTTGAAAATGCCAAGATGGCGCTTGCCCGAGAACAACGGTCTTGGTCCTAAACCTATTATTATCTGTAATTTAAGTATACATGCAAGACTCACCATCACAGTGAGGAGCCCAAAAATCTTTTAAAGAAAGGAGCCGGCATCAGGCCTTGCCAAAGACGCCACGGTACGCCACACCCACACGGGCCTGCAGCAGTAACTAACATTAGGCCATCAGCGAACGCTGGACCTAGTTATAATTGACAGGGTTGGTAAAATTCGTGCCAGCGACCGCGGTTACACGAATAACCTAAGATAATATTAACGGCGTAAACATGACTAGAAGCCCACTAATTTAAGGAAGAAACACAGACCTGCTGTAAAACGCCAAGTTTAAAAAAACCCATTAGCCTTAAATCATTTGACTCATGAAACCCAAGAAACAAACTGGGATTAGATACCCCACTATGCTTGGCAAAAACAAGACCGAAAAGCACGCTTCGGTCCGCCAGATTATTACGAGTGAAAACTTAAAACTCAAAGGACTTGACGGTGTCCCACACACAACCTAGAGGAGCCTGTCCTATAATCGATGATCCACGAAGGACCTAACCACTTTTAGCCTAACAGCCTATATACCGCCGTCGAAAGTCCACCCTATGAAGGAAAAACAGTGAGCACAGTTAGCCTACCTAAATACGTCAGGTCAAGGTGTAGTCAATAAAGTGGCCAGAGATGGGCTACATTTCCTTTTAAAGGAAATACGAACGGCCGAATGAAAGATGGGCCTGAAGAAGGATTTAGTAGTAAAACAGGATCAGCAAGCCTGCTTGAACACACTGCCCTGGGACGCGTACACACCGCCCGTCACCCCCATCAACACACCTAAAACAAATAAATAAAAAGGAGGGTAAAGAAAGATTGGGCAAGTCGTAACATGGTAAGTGTACTGGAAAGTGCACTTGGAACAAAAAGTAGCTTAATAAAAAGCACTCGGCTTACAATCGAGACATATTAGTCTACTAATCTTTTTGAACCAAGAACTAGTCCGAGGACACAGACGATTTCCCCAACCTCCTAGCATTAAAAATAAAACATTTTACAAGATAAGTAAAGGAGATTAAAAATTAACCAGGCACCATAGTTATTGTACCGCAAGGGAAAGTTGAAAAAAATTTAAACATAAGTAAAAAAAAGCAGAGATAAAACCTCGTACCTTTCGCATCATGGTTTAGCAAGTACCCCTGACAAGAAGAACCATAGTCAGAAAACCCGAAACCAAGCGAGCTACTTTTGAGCAGCCAAATGGGCCAATCCCCCTCTGTAGCAAAAGAGCGGAAAGACTTAAAAGTAGAGGTGAAACGCCAACCGAGCTTGGCAATAGCTGGTTGTTCAAAATAGAATTTTAGTTCTACTTTAGTATACAAATATTCACACATTAAAGTCAAAGTACTAAAGACAGTCTTTAGGGGAACAGCTCTAAAGACCACCGGGATTCAACCCTAAGCTGAGAGTAACACACCTATACTTCCAGTGGGCCTTAAAGCAGCCACCAAAAAAAATAGCGTCTAAGCATTCCTTTTAAAAATACCACAAGCACCAAACACCTCTAGCAAAAATAAGAACAACTCTATTCTAATAGAGACTCCTATGCTAAAACTATTAATATGAAAATCTTCTATTCGCGTATCCATCCCTCGGCACCCGCCGACAATTAACAGACCAAAAAGGGCAAGGAAAAACCCAATTTATACATTCCACCAATTCTGTGAGCCCGACTCAGGTGCGCAAAAATTAATTAAAAGTTACAAAAGGAACTCGGCAAACAAAGATTCCAACTGTTTACCAAAAACATAGCCTTTAGCTTAACAAGTATTAAAGGTAATGCCTGCCCAGTGAAACTTTTTAACGGCCGCGGTACCCTAACCGTGCAAAGGTAGCGTAATCATTTGTCCACTAATTATGGACCAGTATGAAAGGCCACATGAGAATCTAACTGTCTCTTGTAATCGATTTATAAAACTGATCTCCCAGTTCAAAAGCTGGGATAGAACCATAAGACGAGAAGACCCTGTGAAGCTTTAAAAATCCCATTAGGCCAATTAACGGGTATTTTTAGTTGGGGCAACTTTGGAAAACAACTTAACCTCCAAAACAAACACTTCACAAAGACCTACAAGTCAACCACGATCCAGTAAAACTGAGAAACGAACTAAGTTACTCCAGGGATAACAGCGCAATCTTCTTCAAGAGCCCATATCAAAAAGAAGGTTTACGACCTCGATGTTGGATCAGGACACCCAAATGGCGCAGCCGCTATTAAAGGTTCGTTTGTTCAACGATTAATAGTCCTACGTGATCTGAGTTCAGACCGGAGAAATCCAGGTCGGTTTCTATCTATAAACGGACCCCCCTAGTACGAAAGGATCGGAGGGCCAGAGCCCCTGTTTTAAACATGCCCTATAAGAAGACCGAAGAAGAGGTCCTTAACAAGTAAGCCCGAAACCCAAAATAAGGGTTATTGGGGTGGCAGAGCCCGGCCTATGTACTAAGACTTAAAATTTTACCACAGATGTTCAAATCATCTCCCCAATAATAAAAATATTCCTCACCCATGTAATTAACCCATTAATATACATTATCCCGATCCTCATTGCAGTAGCATTCATAACCCTACTAGAACGAAAACTAATGGGGTATATACAACTACGCAAAGGCCCCAACGTAGTAGGCCCATACGGCCTACTTCAACCAGTCGCAGACGGTGTAAAACTACTTATTAAAGAGCCAAATAAACCAAGCATGTCCTCACCTATTCTATTTTTCCTCTCACCACTATTAGCCCTTACACTGGCCTTCTTAATATGATCGCCATTCCCCATGCCCTCACAACTTGCCAACATAAATATTGGCCTCCTTTTCATCATAGCTATTTCAAGCATAACATCTTATACCATCCTTTGATCGGGATGATCCTCAAGCTCAAAATACTCACTCATGGGGGCCTTACGAGCCGTAGCACAAACAATCTCATATGAGGTAACCCTAGGAATCATCATCCTTTCACTAATTATGATGACAGGGGGCTACTCACTTCAAACATTCTCAGTCACACAAGAGCCAATATGATTAATTTTCTCCTCGTGGCCATTAGCCATAATGTGATTTACATCAACACTAGCAGAAACAAATCGAGCCCCATTTGACCTAACCGAAGGTGAATCAGAACTTGTATCAGGTTTCAACGTAGAGTATTCAGCAGGCCCATTCGCCCTACTATTCTTAGCAGAATATGCCAACATTATCTCAATAAATGCGATTTCTTCTATTATATTTTTTAACCCTGGCAACATAACTAACCACGCAACCTTCACCACCAATCTGGTACTAAAAATCATAATACTATCTATGTTATTTCTATGAGTCCGAGCATCATACCCACGATTCCGCTATGATCAACTGATAACCCTATTATGAAAACAATTTCTACCCCTTACCCTTGCCATATGTATACTTCAAATTTCCACCCCAATCGCTATATGCGGAGTACCCCCAATATAAACCCAAAAGGATGTGTGCCTGAGCCTTAAGGATTGCATTGATAGTGCAAATACAGAGTTAACCCTCTCACCTCCTAAGAGTCCAGGAGTTGAACCTAAACCAAGAAGCTCAAAACTTCTCGTACTACCACTATACTACCTCTTAGTAAAGTCAGCTAAATAAGCTCTCGGGCCCATACCCCGAAAATGTTGAACACAACCTTTACTAATATCACCCATCTCAATAACAATCATTATCTCCAGCATCATCTTGGGAACAGTAATCACAGCCTCAAGTCAACATTGACTATTTGCCTGACTTGGTTTAGAACTAAATACCTTAGCCATAATCCCAATAATGGCAAAACCACACCACCCACGAGCTATAGAAGCAACAACAAAATACTTCTTAACACAAGCCATAGCATCATCTGTTCTTCTGTTTGCAGCCACAACAAATGCACTTCACACCGGATTATGAGAAATCAAAATACTATCTCTCCCCGCACCAACCATTATAATAACCTTGGCCCTTTTAATAAAAATAGGCTCAGCCCCATTTCATTTTTGAGTACCAGAAGTACTACAAGGCGTACACACAAAAATAGGACTAATTATTCTCACCTGACAAAAACTAGCCCCCATGGCCCTTATCTTGTCATCAGAAGAGATCCTTCACCAAAAAACATTATTAGTTTCAGCCATCTTGTCAATCTTATTAGGAGGATGAGGTGGCCTCAACCAAACGCAACTACGAAAACTAATGGCCTTTTCATCCATCTCTCACGTTGGCTGAATACTTTTAACCGCCCTCATTTCTCCCAAAATCACAATCATTGCCCTAGTCATCTACATTACCTTAACAACTCCAATATTCCTTTCAATAATAATTAATACATCAAAAACAATCAAAGATATTGGATTAACCTGAAATACATCCCCACACATCGCCACCATGTCCATATTAGTCCTTATATCCTTATCAGGTATGCCCCCTTTAACTGGATTTATGCCAAAATGAATTATTCTAAAAGAACTAGCAAACCATAACCTAATTGCACTTGCCACAATAGCAGCAACCTTCTCCGTCCTAAGCCTTTACTTCTACCTCCACCTATCTTACACCACTACTATAACCATCCCACCAAATACAATAAGCATAACACAAAAATGACGGTTCAAACAAAACAAGCCCATTTGATTACCACTACTACTAGCATTTACAATTCTACTACTACCACTTTCACCAATATTTATTTAGGAGTTTAGGTTATATAAACCAGGAGCCTTCAAAGCTCCAAAAAAGACATTGGCTTATCTCCTGAGAGTTTGCAACACGTCACATCTCCTGCATGCAACACAGACACTTTAATTAAGCTAAAACTCTGAAACCTAGACAGGTGAGCTTTGACCTCACAATAAACTAATTAACAGCTAGTTGTCTTACCTATAGACTTCTGCCCATATAAGTCCGAAGCATTTACAGCCTACTTCAAATTTGCAATTTGATGTGTATTAACACCCCCGAACTTGATAGAAGAGAGATATCTCTCATATGTAGGATTACAATCTACCGCTGTTTCAGCCATTCTACCAGTGTACATAACACGTTGACTATTTTCAACTAACCACAAAGACATCGGCACCCTGTACCTTTTATTCGGGGCCTGATCAGGCATCCTAGGGGCAACACTCAGTATAATTGTACGAATAGAATTATGCCAGCCCGGCTCACTCTTAGGAAACGACCAAATCTACAATGTAGTAGTGACAGCACACGCCTTCGTAATAATCTTCTTCATAGTAATACCTACAATAATGGGCGGCTTTGGAAATTGACTCCTACCATTAATATTAGGGGCACCAGATATAGCTTTCCCACGAATAAACAATATAAGCTTCTGACTCCTGCCCCCCTCTTTATTATTACTCTTAGCCTCTTCATACGTAGAGGCTGGAGCGGGAACAGGATGAACAGTTTACCCACCCCTTTCAAGCAATATCACACATTCCGGAGCATCCGTGGACCTGGCCATTTTTTCCCTCCACCTAGCAGGAATATCCTCCATCCTAGGGGCAATCAACTTTATTACAACTTGCTTTAGCATAAAATCTCCATCTATTAACCATTATAAATTCCCCCTTTTCGTATGATCAGTACTAGTAACAGCCACCCTCCTTCTAATCGCCTTACCAGTTTTAGCAGCAGCTATTACAATACTACTAACAGACCGAAATATTAATACCTCATTCTTTGACCCCTCTGGGGGAGGGGACCCAGTCCTATTCCAACACCTATTTTGATTTTTTGGACACCCAGAAGTTTACATCTTAATTCTGCCCGGATTTGGAATTGTATCACACATTATCGCACACTACTCAGGAAAAAAGGAACCTTTCGGCTACATAAGCATAGTTTGAGCTATAATCTCAATTTCTGTATTAGGGTTCATTGTCTGGGCCCACCACATATTTACTGTCGGAATGGATGTGGACACCCGAGCCTACTTCACATCAGCCACTATAGTAATTGCAGTCCCAACCGGGATTAAAGTATTCAGCTGACTTGCCACAATATGCGGCGGACGAGTTAAATGAGATACCCCAATACTATGGGCAACAGGCTTTATTTTCTTATTCACCGTGGGAGGGTTAACAGGAGTCGTTCTATCAAACTCATCATTAGACATCGTTCTGCACGACACTTACTATGTAGTAGCCCACTTCCACTATGTACTTTCAATAGGTGCAGTATTCGCAATTATAGCCGGCCTAATCCACTGATTCCCTCTATTCACCGGCTATTCCCTAAATCAAACACTAACAAAAATTCAATTTTGAATAGCATTCATTGGCGTAAACATAACATTCTTCCCACAACACTTCTTAGGGCTTGCAGGAATACCACGTCGATATTCTGACTACCCAGACGCATTTACAGCCTGAAACGTACTTTCATCCCTAGGGTCAATAATCTCCATAACATCAATTATACTAACAATTGTTATTATCTGAGAGGCTTTCGCATCAAAGACCACCTTCAAAATACAATCAATAATAAAAACAGACATTGAATGAATTAACGGAACGCCTCCCCCCACCACACATATGAAGAACCAACTTTTGGAATAACAAACCACTACTTACCACTAGGTCACAAGAAGGGATGATACTAATACACCTTCAACTAATTTCAAATTAGCCACATCTTTTAATGCTTCCTCCTCGAGAATCTAGTAAATACATTACGTAATCTTGTCAAGATTAAATAACAGAAAGCTGTGAATCTCTATGCCACAACCCCTACAAATAGGATTTCAAGACGCCAGCTCACCACTAATAGAAGAACTAATATTCCTCCACGACCACACCCTCTTGGTAATTTTTACAATCAGCATTGCCGTACTGCTCCTCTCTTCCTCGATCCTAACCACCCGACTAACACACACCAATATTCTTAATGTCCACGAATTGGAATCAGTATGAACAATCATACCAACAATAGTTCTAATCATGACCGCAATTCCATCATTACGAGTGCTTTACCTAATAGAAGAAGTAACAGACCCGTATATAACAATCAAAGCAACCGGACACCAATGATTCTGAAATTACGAATATACAGACGAAAATATAAACATTACATTCGACTCATATATAACACAAACAAATGACCTTCCACAAGGAAGCTTTCGTCTTCTAGAAGTAGACAACCGCATAGTAATTCCTGCCCACACCCAAACCCGAATCTTAGTTTCAGTAGAAGACGTATTACACTCCTGAGCCATTCCATCACTAGGTATTAAAGCAGACGCAATTCCAGGCCGACTGAACCAAGTACTTATATTTCCATCCCGAAACGGCCTATTCTTCGGACAATGCTCAGAAATCTGCGGAATTAATCACAGCTTTATACCGATCGTAATCGAATCCTTGCCTATTTCAAACTTTGAAACATGATTAAATAACCAAGAATAGACTTCATCAAGAAGCTTTTAACAGCACTAACCTTTTAAGTTAGAGAAGGGGAACCTTCTCCCCCATGATGATATGCCACAACTAAACAAAACCAACCTTGTACTAACATTCGTATGTACATGAATAACTCTTATCTTTATTTCAAAAACAATAAAAAAAATTAACATAACCAGTATTCAAGATACTTATACAATAAAACAAAATCCTCTATCATGACCCTGACCATACACCTAAATATATTTGACCAGTTTAAGTGCCCAGAAGTATTTTTCATCCCAACCCTCATCCCAACAATAATAATAATTATTCTTCTCTTTCGAAACACAGCCGTTCTAATAGGAGGACGCACTTCCACCCTACTATCATGAATCACTAAACAAATTACCAAAAACCTTATATCCCAACTTTCACCAATAGGACAAAAATGAACTAACCTCCTCATAGCACTACTTATATTTATTCTCCTGTCAAACTTAATAGGGCTGTTACCATATACATTTTTCACTACATCCCAACTTTCAATAAACATAGCCATAGCTTTACCCTTATGACTGGGCACAGTAGTATTAGGGTTCTTCTCCAAACCCAATTCAGCTACAGCACACTTTCTTCCAGAAGGGTCCCCCGCCCCACTGTCTCCAATACTAATCTTGATCGAAACGGTTAGCCTACTAATCCGCCCCGTCGCCCTTGGAGTCCGATTAACTGCGAACATCACTGCAGGCCACTTACTAATCCATATAGTCAGCCACACCACAATAGAACTACTAGACACCAAAACAATTCTCCCCTGTATAACTGTTACCCTCCTATTGGCCCTCACCTTCCTAGAAATTGCAGTAGCCTGCATCCAAGCATATGTATTTACCCTACTTCTTTCCCTCTACCTAGAAGAAAATACATAAAAATGACACACCAAGCTCACCCATACCACATAGTAGACTCATCACCATGACCACTAACCGGCGCAATCGCAGCATTCCTTACAACCTCAGGCACTGCACTATGATTCCATTCAAACAACACATTAATCTTAAAACTCGCAACACTAGCAACAGCACTCACAATAATCCAGTGATGACGGGACGTCGTACGAGAAGCCACATTCCAAGGACACCACACAAAAGTAGTACAAAAAAATATACGCTACGGAATAGCCCTATTTATCACATCAGAAGTATTCTTCTTCGTTGGCTTCTTCTGAGCATTCTACCACCTCAGCCTCTCCCCCGGCCCAGAGCTAGGAGCAACCTGACCCCCAACAGGAATTACACCACTCAACCCATTCGAAGTGCCCCTATTAAATACAATAGTATTATTAACATCTGGAGTAACGATCACATGATCCCATCACGCAATCATAGAGGGAAATAAAAAAGAAGCAACACTAGCACTCCTTTTAACAGTAACAGTGGGAGTGTACTTCACCCTCCTTCAACTCTCAGAATACATAGAGACACCGTTCACCATCTCCGATGGTGCATACGGCTCAACATTCTTTGTAGCCACTGGGTTCCACGGCCTTCATGTCATAATTGGCACAACATTTCTAACAATTACCCTACTTCGCCTCCTCGCATTTCACTTTACAACAAATCATCACTTCGGATTCGAAGCCGCAGCATGATATTGACACTTCGTAGATGTAGTCTGAATACTACTCTATATCTCCATTTACTGAGGAGGCTAATACTTCTTTAGTATAAATGTACAACTGCCTTCCAAGCAGAAAGCTCCACCAAAGGAAAGGAGTAATTAACCTTATATCAATGGTCCTATTATCAACAATAATTACAGGCGCCCTAATTATGTTTAACTTCCTAACCTCAAATCTCCAACCTAACATAGATAAAGTCTCACCATACGAATGCGGATTTGACCCTTTAGGAGAGACTCATACCCAAATATCTATCCAATTTTTCCTAATCGCAATTCTATTCCTCATCTTTGACTTAGAAATCGCACTTCTACTTCCTCTCCCATGAGCTACAGGAAACTCAACCCCAAAACTAACCATTTCCTCAGCCACCATTATCCTCTCATTACTTACATTAGGCCTTGTATACGAATGAACTCGTGGAGGACTAGACTGAGCCAAATAATATACTGGAGTAGTCTACACAAGACATCTGATTTCGACTCAGAAAACCTTCCTACCAAGCTCCAGCTCGTGCTACCTATCCAAGGACTATTACTCACCACATTCCTATTAGGCGCCCTAAGCCTTTCAACACAACAAAAACACTTCATGTACGCCCTACTATGCATTGAAGCGATAATACTTTCCATATTCACAATCATGACACTCAGCACTAATAACATAACTTACACAACAAATATGCCGACCCCAATCATATTATTAACACTAGCAGCCTGTGAAGCCTCCGTAGGACTAAGCATCCTAATTGCAACCATCCGAACCCACGGGATGCGATTTATAAGTAATCTCAACATATTATAATGATAAAAATAATACTACCAACATTATTACTGATTCCATCTACCCTAATCCTAAAACCGAAGCTTTTATTTCCAACCATAACCGGCCTTACATTCTTACTAGCACTACTTAGCCTAACCTGAATAAATCAACCCACCGGATTAAATCTTCACTCCAACATATACACCAACATCGATCAAATCTCTACCCCCCTCTTAGTCTTATCATACTGACTATTACCTATAATAATCCTAGCTAGCCAAAGCTCCCTAATAACAGAACCAGCTCAACGACAACGCTTGTTCTTACTTTCACTTACAACCCTGCACGCCCTAACCATTCTCACATTCACCGCCTCCAGCCTCACCCTAATATACATTGCATTTGAAGCCACCCTTATTCCAACTATAGTCTTAATCACCCGATGAGGACACCAGGCTGAACGATTAACCGCTGGCTCCTATTTCATAATCTACACACTACTAAGCTCAATACCCTTACTTATTGCAATCCTATACATTGATAACACCCTAATTGCACCCACTCTATTCTTCATCCCAACACAACCTACAACACTAAACTGACATCCAATAGCCCTCTGAATAGCCTGCATAATAGCATTCCTAGTAAAAATACCAATATACGGCTTCCACTTATGACTTCCCAAAGCACACGTAGAAGCACCTGTCGCGGGATCAATAGTATTAGCAGCTATTCTTCTAAAAATGGGCGGATACGGCATAATTCGCATTCTCCAAGCTCTGCCACCAGAAAAAACCGATTTCTTTACACCACTGATTGTTATTTCCCTATGAGGAATAATCATAACTAACGCCACCTGCCTACAACAAACAGACCTAAAGTCTCTCATCGCTTACTCATCAATCGGACACATGGGCCTAGTCATCACTGCACTATTAATCCAAACCCCCTGAGGACTAAGTGGAGCAATACTATTAATAATTGCCCACGGCTTCACCTCCTCCCTCCTTTTTTGCTTAACAAACATATCGTATGAACGCACCAATACACGTCTTTTAATCCTCACAAAAGGACTCTTCACTTCACTACCCCTAATAACCTCATGATGGCTCTTAGTTAGCCTAATAAATATTGCCCTACCCCCCACAATAAACTTTACAGCTGAAATCACAATTATATCCTCAACATTCAATTGATCCAACCCCACCATTATTCACCTAGGACTAGGAACGCTTATCACAGCAATATATACCCTACACATATTTTCCTCCACACAATTCGGAAAACCATCGCTCCATCAAAACTTTTACCAGCCGGCCCATTCACGGGAACACCTCTTAGCTTCCCTACACATTATCCCCCTAGCCCTAATTTCACTTAAACCCGAACTAATTATATAACAACCGGTACACGTAGTTTAATAAAAACATCAGCCTGTGAAGCTGAACTTAGAGCAATCTCGCGCACCAAAAGCCGAACTAAGAGCTGCTAACTCTTACCCCTGACAATGAAACGTCAGCGCTTTTACTTTTAAGGGGGAAAAGCCACCCATTGGTTTTAGGCACCAACACTCTTGGTGCAAGTCCAAGTAAAAGAACCATGACACCCATCATTATCAGCACCACAACCCTACTAATTATACTATGACTTCTTCACTCACTTTTAAAATTCCTCTCCCCAGACCACCAACCATCTACTACACATATAAAAAACACCACCAAAAAAGCCTTTTTTACAAGCCTTATCCCGACTACCCTCCTACTAAAAAATGAAATTAACTCCTCACTTAAATTTCCATCCCACATCAGTTTAGAAACTTTTAATATCTACGTTAACTTTTCACTTGACACATATTCAATCATATTCTCCTCTATTGCTCTATTCATCACATGGTCCATTATAGAGTTTTCAACGTGATACTTGTCCAACGACCCAAACATCAATAAATTTATAAAATATTTAATGATCTTCCTCCTTTCTATACTAGTAATCATTACCGCTAACAACCTCTTCCAACTTTTCATTGGTTGAGAAGGCGTAGGGGTGATATCATTCCTTCTGATCGGATGATGACACGCCCGAACAGACGCAAACACTGCTGCCCTACAAGCTATTATCTACAACCGACTAGGCGACGTAGGCTTACTTATAACCATATTCTGACTGAACATCAACAGCTCTTGAGACATCCAAGAAATTTTCGCACAAACAAACACCATATGTGTCACCCCAATACTAGGCCTCATAGTAGCAGCAGTAGGAAAATCTGCCCAATTTGGATTCCACCCATGACTCCCCGCAGCAATAGAAGGCCCTACACCAGTATCAGCCCTACTCCACTCAAGTACCATGGTCGTAGCAGGGGTATTCCTAATTCTGCGCATGCACCCAATTATTCAAAACAACACCACCATTCTTTCCCTATGCCTCATAATTGGCTCAATTACTACACTACTTTCTGCACTTACCGCCTCTACCCAAAACGACATTAAAAAAATTATTGCCCTTTCAACAACCAGCCAACTAGGACTGATAATATTAACCCTAGGGCTAAACCAACCCATACTGGCTTTTATACACATATCAATGCACTCATTCTTCAAAGCAATATTATTCCTATGCGCAGGATCGCTCATCCATAATCTAAACAATGAACAAGATGTACGAAAAATAGGAGGTTTACAGCACCTATTACCAACAACCTCGTCCGCCATTACAACAGCAAACATAGCACTCATAGGCACCCCATTCCTATCCGGCTTTTACTCAAAAGACGTAATCGTGGAAACAATTACAAACTCCCACACAAACGCATGAGCCATAATACTAACCCTAGTTGCAACAGCATTGTCAGCCACCTACAGCATCCGAATAATACTATTAGTATTAACCAACAACACAAAAATTAAACAAACAACCAACCACCCTGAATCAAAAACCATAATAAAACCCATCTCACGACTTTTACTAGGAACGATCACAGGCGGTCTACTAACTAAACTACTAACAACACCAAGCACATCCACCCTCACAATACCAAAAACTATTAAACTGGCTGCCATCATAATTACCCTAGCTAGCCTCATCTTAACTACAGACACAATATACTTAAAAAGCCTAAATAAACAAAAATCAACTAAACCAACGCCCCTTACACACCCCACAAATCAATTCATATTTTTTAATACCATTCATCGCATACTACCCTCAACAACACTAAAACTAAGCCAAAAATATTCAACAGAACTAACAGACGCATGATCTCTAGAAAAATTAGGGCCTTCTGGATTGGCACAAAAAAATATTCTTATAACTCATCTCACAACACAACAAAAAAACTTAATAAAAACGTACCTATCAACATTTACACTAACTACCGTAATTTCCCTACTCATCCTATCACCTAACTGACCGTAAACCCCCACCATGCGTCCCCCCACGAACCATCTCAACAACCACGAACAAGGCCAACAACAAACCTCATGCACAAAGCATTAAACTAATTATACCAACAGAATACAATAAAGCAACCCCCACACCATCCACAGACAAAAAGGACCACAAACCAAGACCACTGGAAACAAAATCAAACTCATATAGTCCAACCCACAAACTAAAACCGGCCCCAACACTAACTACCCCGCACAAAACAACATTTTCCTTCACAAAGCCCCCCTCACCAACAAAAGAGAATTCGAACCCCTCCGTTATAACCACAGAATAAGCAAACACCACTATTATCCCCCCCAAGTACACAATAAATAACAACAAAGAAATGAATGAACATCCATTAGCCGCCACCAAACCACAACAAAACACCGAACTAACAATAACACAAATCACCCCAAAATAGGGCATAACACTACAACACAGACCAAATAAACCCACAACAATACCAATACACAATAATCACGCCATGTACATTATTCTCACTTGCAAAAACCAAGACCTGTGATCTGAAAAACCACCGTTGTTATTCAACTATAAGAACAGTCAATGAAACTCAAACATGTAAAATCCTCCGCACTAGACCTACCAACACCAACAAACATTTCAGCCATATGAAACTTTGGCTCACTACTAATATTATGCCTAATAATCCAAATTCTTTCAGGCCTATTCCTAGCTATACACTACAAAGCAGACATTTCAATAGCATTCTCTTCAATCATCCACATTCACCGAAACGTAACCTCCGGTTGATTTATCCAGAACTTACACGCCAACGGCGCATCACTATTCTTCATCTGTATATACGCTCACATTGCTCGAGGCCTGTACTACGGCTCATATATATACAAAAACACATGGTTCATCGGCATTACCATCCTTCTAGCAACCATAATAACTGCCTTCCTAGGCTATGTCTTACCATGAGGACAAATATCCTTATGAGGGGCAACAGTAATCACCAACCTCCTCTCCGCCATCCCCTATATCGGGACAACCCTGGTAACCTGAATCTGAGGCGGCTTCTCAATTAGCAACTCAACACTAACCCGATTCTTCACATTCCACTTCCTTCTACCATTTATCATCACAGCCCTCGCAGCCATCCACATCATCCTCCTACACGAAACAGGATCAAATAATCCACTAGGATTAAATTCAAACACAGACAAAATCCCATTTCACCCCTACTTCACACTCAAAGACATTTTAGGAGTTGCACTAACACTAAGCATACTATTAACCATAGTATTTTTTTCCCCATACCTACTAAGCGACCCAGAAAACTTCTCGAAAGCCAATGCAATATCAACCCCCACCCATATCAAACCAGAGTGATATTTTCTATTCGCCTACACCATCTTACGATCCATTCCTAATAAACTAGGGGGCGTCCTTGCCCTTATAGCCTCAATCCTAGTACTTTTTATCTTACCAATCACCCACACATCAAAACAACGAACAAAAACCTTTCAACCAATATCACAAATCTTACTCTGATTCCTAATAGTCACAGTACTTCTCCTCACCTGAATCGCAACAAAACCAGTAGAATACCCATTTACTGTCCTAGGACAAATCACATCAACAATCTACTTCTTAACTTTCATCCTACTCATACCCCTCCTTTCCACAATAGAAAACAAAATCATATGAACATGTCCTTGTAGCTTACTTTTAAAGCACTGTTTTTGTAAACCAGAGATGGGCCACCACCCTTAGGACAAATCAAAAGGAGACAAAAGCCCATCTCTAATACCCAAAATTAGTATTCTATATTAAACTACCTTCTGACTCCAGATTTTCTCGACCCCCCCCAGCCCCCCCCTTACGGGGGAGGCAGCGCTATGTATAATCATACATAAATTTATATACCCCATGTCTATTAAGCACGGATACATTATTTATATACCTATATACACTATGTATAATCATACATAAATTTATTTGCCCCATGTCTATTAAGCACGGATACATTATTTATATACCTATATACACTATGTATAATCATACATAAATTTATTTGCCCCATGTCTATTAAACAGGGAATATATTATTATATGTACCTTACACGCTATGTATAATCATACATTTATCGCTTTTCCACTTGCATATAAGCAAGTCCTTCATATTAAATAATTTAGTCATTCTTGGTTGATCGGGCATTACCTAAGCTTGACCCTCTGTATCTACACCACGAATATCCACCCTACAAGATTAGTCAATGAACCAGGACATACCTTAAGTTTATGCTGAAAGTTCTCTTCTTCACTCATATCACCTCTACCCTAATATCATGCTTTAGTCCATTCCTGTAAACGGTCATAACTCTATTTCCATATGAATATGTATCTACGCATACATGTACTTCTACCACGAATATTCCTTAGATGCTTCCCTCGCCATGATCCCCATCTTTCGTGAAATCATACTATTCCCTCATCTAGATTAATTGTCCGGCTCTTCAGGCCCATCTCTGGTGTGTCCCCATAACTGTACTTTCCAAGGCCGCTGGTTACACTCTCAAGGTCGGCTTAATGTACTGGAACCATCCCTCATTTTCTCACTCTTTCCAAGACCTTTGGTTGCACCCCTTATATGGTACCCGTATCTCATGTTCTGGTCACCCGTTCTCTTCCTCATTTGGTTTGTTTTTAATCTCTTTGCCCTTCGCCATACACCCATATACGCTTGCTTCCCACGTTCATCCACTCCGTACATGTGTATATATCACTAACTAACCAGTAATTGACATTCATTTAATGCTAGAGTACATACCCAAAAACCAAAAATATCCCATTCTCAAAATAAACTTCTCTCCCCCCAAAATCAAATTTTAGCCCTATTTTTTTGAATATTATCTCCTCCTAAAACGATTTTTTACAAAAAGTTTATTTTTAAGATTTTAAAAAGTTTGATTTTAAAAAAATTTAAAAAAAATAAATTTACAAAAAGTTTGATTTTAAAAAATTTAAAAAAAATAAATTTACAAAAAAGTTTATTTTTAAGATTTTAAAAAGTTTGATTTTAAAAAATTTAAAAAAAATAAATTTACAAAAAGTTTGATTTTAAAAAATTTAAAAAAAATAAATTTACAAAAAGTTTGATTTTAAAAAATTTAAAAAAAATAAATTTACAAAAAGTTTGATTTTAAAAAATTTAAAAAAAATAAATTTACAAAAAAGTTTATTTTTAAGATTTTAAAAAGTTTGATTTTAAAAAAATTTAAAAAAAAATAAATTTACAAAAGTTTAAAAATTTTTTTTGTAAGGGAGAGAAAAAAAATTT